CATACAAATTAATTGACGAGTTGGAACAAGAAGAGGGCAAGGATGATGAAGAAAACCTGGCGGAAGATCATGAAATTCGTTCACGAAAAGCCAAACTTATAATGATTTTTGGTGATAATATAATGATTTTAAATAATAATCAACAAAATAATGATACTTACAATAATACCAAAGATACAAGGAATTCTGACCCAATATACATAGATGAAGTAACTTTGATACGTTATTCACAACAACCGGACTTTCGTCGAGACATAATAAAAGGATCTATGCGAGCACAAAGATGTAAAATACCTATTTTTGAACTGTTTCAAGCAAATGTGCATTCTCCGATTTTTTTGGATAGAATAAAAAAATATCTTTTTTTGTCTTTTGGTATTTTTGAACTGATGAAAACAATGTTTATAAATTGTATGTATAAAAATACAGAATTTAAAATTTTTGATTCTACTTATATAAATATAAAGAAAAAAACAAAAGAAAATAAGAAAAAAGAAGAGTACAAAAGAAAAGACAACAAAAAAGAGGCTAAAGCACGAATAAAAATCGCTGAAACCTGGGATACAATTTTTTTTGCTCAAGTAATAAGAGGTTGTGCTTTAGTAACTCAATCGATTCTTAGAAAATATATTATATTACCCTCATTAATAATAACTAAAAATATCATTCGTATATTATTTTTTCAAACTCCCGAATGGTCCGACGATTTAAAGAATTGGGGTAGAGAGATGCATGTTAAATGTACCTATAATGGAGTTCAGATCTCAGAAAAACAATTTCCGAAAAATTGGTTAACAAGTGGGATTCAAATAAAGATCCTATTTCCTTTTCGTTTAAAACCTTGGCACAGATCTAAGTTAAAATTCCCTTATACTTCTAAAAGTAAAAAAAAAAAGAAAGTACAAGAAAAAGATTTTTGTTTTTTAACAGTTTGGGGAATGGAAACGGAATTTCCTTTTGGTTCTCCCAAAAAACGGCTTTCAATTTTTAAACCCATCTTTAAAAAACTTGAAAAAAAAATTAGAAAGAGAACAAAAAAAGGTTTTCAAGTTATACCAATTTTAGAAGAAAGAACAAAATTATTTCAAAATTCATCAAAAGAAAAAAACTACTGGTTCATCAAAAACATTTTTTTTCGACAAAAAAAAATAAAGAAACTTTCAAAATCAAAAATAAATCAAAATTTTTTATCGGAATTTAGAAAAGTAGATGAATTAAATGAAAATAAAAAAAAAAAAGATTCGATAATCAATAACAACCATCATATGGTTTCGAAATTGTCCACTCGATTTCGACCTATACCGTGTACAAATTATTCACTGATAGAAAAAAAAATGAAAGATCTTTCGTCTAGAAGAAAGATAATTCTAAATCAAATAGAAAAAATTACAAAAGAAAAGAACAAAAAAAATCGAACTTCAGAAAAAACTATTAGTCTTAAAAAAAAAAAAAGAAGTTATAATGTTAAAAAATTCAACTCATCAAACAAAATTTCATACATATTAAAAAAAAAAAATGCTCGATTATCACGTAAATTTGATTTTTTTACAAAAATTTTGATTGAAAATATATACATAGATATCTTTTTAAGTATCATTAATATTCCAAGGCTCAATGCACAGCTTTTTCTTGAATCAATAAAAAAGATTATTACTAAATACATTTCCAATAATGAATCAAATAAAAAAAAAATCGATAAACCAAATCAAAAAAAATTTCACTTTATTTCGATTATAAAAAAGTCAAGAGATATCGCTGTTATTAATAAGAATTCAAAAATTTTTTGTGATATATCTTTCTTATCACAAGCCTATGTATTTTACAAACTATCACAAAGAAAAATTCTTAACTTATATAAATTAAGATCAATCTTTGAATACCATAACCTTTTTCTTAAGAATGAAATAAAAGATTATTTTAGAGACCAAGGATTATTTAATTCGAAATTAAAAGAAAAAAATTTTATAAATTCTTTTTCTTTAATGAATCAACGGAAAAACTGGTTAAGAAGTCATTATCAATATAAATATGATTTATCTCAGCTTAGATGGTCTAGATTAATGCCAGAAAAATGGCGAAATAGAATCTATCAATACCATATGGCTGAAAATATAAAATTAAGCAAATGGAATTTAGATGAACAAGACCAATTAATTCATTATGACAAAAAATTTGAGGTAAACTTATTTTCGACTCAACAGCAAAAGAATAATTTAAAAAAAAAAAAACACGCTAAATATAGTCTTTTATCATCTAAATCTATTAATTATGAAAAAAAGACGGACTTTTCTATTTATGAATCACCAACTAATAAAGAAACGATTCTTTATACTTCCAACACAAATAAAAGCAAATTATTTGACATCTTAGAAGGTATTCCTATGACTAATTATCTAGCGGAAAATGATATTCTCGATATCGAGAAAAGTCCAAACCGAAAATATTTTGATTGGCAACTTATCCATTTTTGTCTTAGAAAGAGGGTCGATATTGAGTCCTGGATCGATACCGGAAGCAAAGATAAAAAAAACACTAAAACTCCAACTAATAAATATCAAATAATTGCTAAAATTGATAAGAAAAAAAATTCTTTTGTTCCAATTTACCAAGATCAAGAAATTAATGCATCTAAGCAAACCCCCTTTTTTTTTGATTGTATGGGAATGAATAAAGAAATACAAAATAGTCTCATATTGAATTTTGAAGTTTGGTTCTTTCGAAAATTTGTGATACTTTACAACACATATAAGAAAAAACCATGGACAATACCGATTCAATTTCTTCTTTTAAATTTTCATAGAAATAAAAATATTAGTAAAAATAAGAAAATCAACGGGAATAAAAAAGGCGACCTTCTTATATCTATATCATCGAATAAAAAAAAAATTATTGAATTAGAGAATCGAAATAATGAAGAAAAAGATATTGACGACGATTATATGGGATTAGATATGACAAAACATAGAAATAAAAAGCAAAACAAAAGTCATACAGAAGTAGAGCTTGATTTCTTCCTAAAAGAGTATTTATGTTTTCAATTAAGATGGAATGTTTCTTTAAATCAAAAAATAATTGATAATATCAAAACATATTCTTTCCTACTTAGACTGACAAATCCACGAGAAATTATTATATCGGCTATTCAAAGGAAAGAACTAAATCTGAATATTCTGATGGTTCATAAAGATGTAACTCTTACAGAATTGATGAAAAAGAGAATATTGATTATCGAACCTGTTCGTCTGTCGATAAAAACTGATGGACAATTTCTTTTGTATCAAATGGTGGGTATCTTATTAGTTCATAAGAACAAAGAACAAATTAATAAAAAATATAGAGAAAAATTCTATGTTGATAAAAAGAAAAAGACTTTTACCGATGAAAGACATTCCAAGATAATTGGAAATAGAGAAAAAAATAATTATGATTTACTTGTTCCTGAAAATATTTTATCCCCTAAACGTCGTAGAGAATTAAGAATTCGAATTTCTTTCAATTTTAAAAATAAAAACGATATTCATATAAATACAGAAATTTTAAATGGTAATAACATAAAAAAAGTGAGTCCCGTTTTGGAGAAAACCAAACGTTTTTGGAGAGAAAAAAATAAATTAATTAAATCGAAATTTTTTCTTTGGCCCAATTTTCGATTAGAGGATTTAGCTTGTATGAATCGCTATTGGTTCGATACTAATAATGGCAGTCGGTTCAGTATGGTAAGAATATATATATATCCGCGCTTGAAATTTTAATAAGGGCGAATTTTTCATATATATTATATATATCATAGCTTATTTGGTATAGTATATGAAACAAATAAGATAGCCGCCTTATTCTTTTATCCTCCATATTCCATTCGGGTACATAGAATTCAATAATCTATCAATTAGATCTAGAAATAGAAATGAAATGAATCAATGGAATTTTTTTTTTTACTTTTTTTTTAGTTAGAATTTTTTTCTTCTTTGTAAGCGACGAAATAGACAACCCTTAAAATTTTTGATTGATTAATTCAAAATTCTGTCAAATAGAATTTTGAATTACTAAGAAAGTAAACTAACAAAGTAAAGATTTTTGTGTATACAAAATTAAGATGAACTGACATTATTTATTAATAGAATACATTTATTAATTTATTATTATTACTGATCAATAAAAAATATCTTAAACTTAAAACTAAAAAAAGGGGGGAGTCCTTGTTTTATGGTAAAAAATTCATTCATTTCAGTTATTTCACAAAAAGAAAAAGACGAAAACAAGGGATCCGCTGAATTTCAAATAGTAAGTTTCACAAATAAGATACGAAGACTTACTTCACATTTGGAATTGCATAGAAAAGACTATTTATCTCAGAGAGGTTTGCGGAAAATTTTAGGAAAACGCCAACGACTGTTGTCGTATTTAGAAAAAAAAAATAAAGTACGTTATAAAGAATTAATTAGTCGGTTGGATATTCGGAAGTTAAAAGGAAGTTAAAAACTCATTAATTTCTTAATTTGAAGAGTTTTGTTGAATTATTTGATTTATTAGATCTTGAGATGAACTTCTTTTTGTTTTCAGTAACTCGTGGAATGGATCGAGGAAACTCCTATGAATATACCAGCTAAACGAAAAGACCTTATGATAGTGAATATGGGTCCCCACCACCCATCGATGCACGGTGTTCTTCGACTCATCATTACTCTAGACGGTGAGGATGTTATTGATTGTGAACCAATATTAGGTTATTTACACAGAGGAATGGAAAAAATTGCAGAAAATCGAACAATTATACAGTATTTGCCCTATGTAACACGATGGGATTATTTGGCTACTATGTTCACAGAAGCAATAACAGTAAATGGTCCAGAACTGTTAGGAAATATTCAAGTGCCAAAAAGGGCTGGCTATATTAGAGTAATTATGTTGGAATTAAGTCGTATAGCTTCTCATTTGTTATGGCTTGGGCCTTTTATGGCAGATATTGGTACACAGACTCCTTTCTTCTATATTTTTAGAGAGAGAGAGTTAATATATGATTTATTTGAAGCTGCCACTGGTATGAGAATGATGCATAATTATTTTCGTATCGGGGGGGTAGGGGCTGATCTACCTCATGGTTGGATAGATAAATGTTTGGATTTTTGCGATTATTTTTTAACAGGAGTTGTTGAATATCAAAAACTTATTACACGAAATCCTATTTTTTTAGAACGAGTTGAAGGAGTAGGTATTGTTGGTGCGGAGGAAGCAATAAATTGTGGGTTATCGGGACCAATGTTACGAGCTTCCGGAGTACAATGGGATCTTCGTAAAGTTGATCATTATGAGTCTTACGACGAATTTGATTGGGAAGTCCAGTGGCAAAAAGAAGGAGATTCATTAGCTCGTTATTTAGTCCGAATTGGTGAAATGCTGGAATCTATAAAAATTATTCAACAGGCTCTTGAAGGAATTCCAGGGGGGCCCTATGAGAATTTAGAAACCCGACGCTTTGATAGAGAAAAGGATCCGGAATGGAACGATTTTGAATATCGATTCATTAGTAAAAAAACTTCTCCTACTTTTGAATTACCTAAACAAGAACTTTATGTCAGAGTGGAAGCCCCAAAAGGAGAATTGGGAATTTTTCTGATAGGGGATCAGAGCGGGTTTCCTTGGAGATGGAAAATTCGAACACCAGGTTTTATCAATTTGCAAATTCTTCCTGAATTAGTTAAAAGAATGAAATTGGCTGATATTATGACAATACTAGGTAGTATAGATATCATTATGGGAGAAGTTGATCGTTGAAATGATAATTGATACAACAGAAGTACAAGCTATCCATTCTTTTGCTAGCTTAGAATCCTTAAACGAAGTCTATGGAATTATATGGGAGTTTCTTCCTATTTTGACTCTTTTATTGGGAATCACACTAAGCATACTAGTAATTGTATGGTTAGAAAGAGAAATATCCGCAGGGATACAACAACGCATTGGACCCGAATATGGAGGTCCTTTAGGAGTTCTTCAAGCTCTAGCGGATGGGACAAAACTACTTTTCAAAGAGAATCTTTTTCCATCTAGAGGGGATACTAATTTATTCAGTATTGGACCATCTATAGCAGTTATATCAACTCTCTTAAGCTATTCAGTAATTCCTTTTGGCTATCACTTTGTTTTAACCGATCTAAATAGTGGGGTTTTTTTATGGATTGCCATTTCAAGTATTGCTCCCGTTGGACTTCTTATGTCAGGATATGGATCAAATAATAAATATTCCTTTTTAGGTGGTCTACGAGCTGCTGCTCAATCGATTAGTTATGAAATACCTTTAACTATTTGTATTTTAGCCATATCTCTACGTGCGACTCGTTGAAACAGAAATTTCTCGCTATTATTTTTAGGAAGAAAGTTAAATGAATTGAATAGATATCTTCATTTTTTATTCATCAATTTGGTTCATGAACTAAATTGGATAGTTATATGAGTGAAAAAAAAAAAAAAAACAACTTCGAAATTTGCAGTAAAAAAATTGAGACTCATTTCCTAGGTACAAGAATAAAAAGGAAAACAGAAATAAACATAAAAAAAGAAGATCATTTGCCCCGAAATTGGTTGATTAGTCATCCTAACTTGAAGCGGGCTCAAAAAATCAACTTTATGGAGTTTTCACTATTATTTTATTTATAGGTATTCTCCATAGGTATTACCCTAATGCTAACAGGTGATTGAGCAAAAATGAGTGGATGGTTAGGAACACGAAGATACACAAAGGATTAGTAATAGAGATTTTTTAAATTATCGAAAAAACTATTTCGACAAAAAGTATATTAATCGGGGCTTTAAGTTCGTAGAAATGATCAGGCAGTGCTCCCCATGATTCCAATTCAGAGTATGCTCCTACCCAACAATTAAAGAACTGACTATCCGGAACGAAATAATCCTTTCCTTTTTTTTAACCCCCTTGTCGTTTCGTTTTTTCAGAAAGAAGAATAAGAACGAAAAAAAAAGAATCGAATTACAATAATTACAATAGAAAAAAAAAAGAAAAATCCATTTTTTTTATTCTTTTCTCCTATCTGGATATTCATAGAGATAGAATTCGTGTCATAATTCGTAATAGAAAATGATAGGTTGAAATATCTATTTGGTATTTTAACAATGAATTTTACAAAGAGTATTTTATTGAAGGATTAAAGTTATTACTCAAGAAAGAAAAATTTTAATTATTAAAGGTAAAGGATGAGATCAATTCCGAAGTAATTTTGTATTTTTAGTATTCTAACAGATAGAATTTCATTGCTCGAATTTTGGAACGTCGATAGATTTTATCTTATTTTGATCCGCTCTATTCTACAAATATATCAAAATAAATAATACAATTGATCTGTTCCTTAAATTTATTTTTGGACTTCGAGGAGCCGTATGAGGTAAGAATCTCATGTACGGTTCTGGAATAGCGATGAGAACAGTGATGTTATCACCGACTATGATTATCTAACAGTTCAAGTACAGTTGATATAGTTGAGGCACAAGCAAAATCTGGTTTTTGGGGGTGGAATTTGTGGCGTCAACCGATAGGATTTTTTATTTTTTGTATTTCTTCTCTAGCAGAATGTGAAAGATTACCTTTTGATTTGCCAGAAGCAGAAGAAGAATTAGTAGCAGGTTATCAAACGGAATATTCGGGTATTAAATTTGGTTTATTTTATATTGCTTCCTATTTAAACTTATTAGTTTCTTCATTATTTGTAACAGTTCTTTACTTGGGCGGTTGGAATATCTGTATTCCGTATATATTTGTTCATGAGTTTTTTGAAATAAATAACATAAGCGGAGTCGTTGGACCAACAATTGGTATCTTTATTACATTGGTTAAAACTTATTTGTTCTTGTTCATTCCTATCACAACAAGATGGACTTTACCTAGACTACGAATGGACCAACTTTTAAATCTTGGATGGAAATTTCTTTTACCAATTTCCCTCGGTAATCTATTATTAACAACCTCTTTCCAACTCCTTTCACTATAAAAAAAAATAAAAAAAATTAGAAAAATTCTAATATTAAATTTAATAATAATAAAGAAAACTATAAGAAAAGAATATTATGATTTGTCTTCAACTCAAACAAGAGAAAAAAAAAAATCAAATTATTCATAAAAATTTAGGCTATGTTTCCCATGGTAACTGGGTTCATGAATTATGGGCAACAAACCATACGAGCCACAAGGTACATTGGTCAAAGTTTCATGATTACCTTATCCCATGCAAATCGTTTACCTGTAACTATTCAATATCCTTATGAAAAATTAATCACATCGGAGCGTTTCCGCGGTCGAATCCATTTCGAATTTGATAAATGCATTGCTTGTGAAGTATGTGTTCGTGTATGTCCTATAGATCTGCCTGTTGTTGATTGGAAATTGGAAACTGACATTCGAAAGAAACGGTTGCTTAATTACAGTATTGATTTCGGAATCTGTATATTTTGCGGCAACTGTGTTGAGTATTGTCCAACAAATTGTTTATCAATGACGGAAGAATATGAGCTTTCTACTTATGATCGTCATGAATTGAATTATAATCAAATTGCTTTGGGTCGTTTACCAATATCAGTAGTTGACGATTATACGATTCGAACAATTTTAAATTCAACTAAAAAAAAATAGATAAACCACTTTGATTGATTTAAAAATACAATTATTAAACTAAAAAAAGGAAAGTTCCGTTTTGATCTAAAAGTATGGAAGGGGTTTTCTTTCATTTTCTTAGTCAATGACTAAAAAAATTCGAAATTCCAACTATTGATTTGATTGATGAGAAAATTGCATCGAAATTTAATTTGGATTGACAATCTATTAAGATATCTATAATTCTATCCAAAATTCTTTCGAGAATCAAATTTGAATGCCTTTTATTTTTCAATAAATTCAAGAAAGAATGAAATTAGTTCAATAGTTGTAAATATAGTAATTATTTAGACCCCCTCGAATTTTAAATTAAGAAGCCTATAATAATAATTATAATAATAAAATAAAAAATAATCAAAATATAAAATATAAAAAAGTTTTTCCTGGTCAAGTCAATAGTCAATAAGGTCATGAAAAAACAATTCAATTTTTTTATTTCTTATTTTACGTGCAATGGATTCACCTGGACTAATACATGATTTTCTTTTAGTCTTTCTGGGATTAGGTCTTATATTAGGAGGTTTAGGGGTAGTATTATTTACCAACCCAATTTATTCTGCCTTTTCATTAGGATTCGTTCTTGTTTGTATATCTTTAGTTTATATTTTATCAAACTCTCATTTTGTAGCTGCTGCACAGCTCCTTATTTATGTGGGAGCTATAAATGTTTTAATTATATTTGCCGTAATGTTCATGAATGGTTCAGAATATTACAAAGATTTGAATCTTTGGACTGTTGGAAATGGGGTTACTTCCTTAATTTGTACAAGTATTTTTGTTTCACTAATTACTATTATTCCCGATACGTCATGGTACGGAATTATTTGGACTACAACAAAAAATCAGATTATAGAACAAGATTTGATAAGTAATGGTCAACAAATTGGAATTCATTTAGCAACAGATTTTTTTCTTCCATTTGAATTCATTTCAATAATTCTTTTAGTTGCTTTGATAGGTGCGATTGCTGTGGTTCGTCAGTAAGAAATTTTTCGAATTAATAATCGAAATCAAAATTAAAACTGTTTTCTATGTTATCACATCTCTTTTCCTTCAATTTTATTTAAAGATTATTTATAAAGATTATTTATGTATAAATGTATAAATTCTTTTATTTGATCTATTATCCATATATTTATTTGTTCAGTACTTATGATATTCTTAATTCGAGTCAATCTCAGGTGGAATTGTTGTTCATATTGAAATAAATCGAAATTGAAAAATTGATAAGGAGTTGGTCAATGATGCTCGAGCATGTACTTATTTTGAGTGCCTTTTTATTTTCTATCGGTATCTATGGATTAATCACGAGTCGAAATATGGTTAGAGCCCTTATGTGTCTTGAACTTATACTGAATGCTGTTAATATAAATTTCGTAACATTTTCTGATTTTTTTGATAGTCGCCAACTAAAAGGAAATATTTTTTCAATTTTTGTTATAGCTATCGCAGCCGCTGAAGCAGCTATTGGACTGGCTATTGTTTCGTCAATTTATCGTAACAGAAAATCCACCTGTATCAATCAATCGAATTTGTTGAATAAGTAGTATTAATTGTTATAGAATATAATTTTCATATTTATTAATTTGAGTTGGTATGTATGATATCTAAGTTGTCTGATCATGTTTGTGAAAACGTAAGAAATTAAAATATCTTGGCTCTATCTCAGAAGTTGATCCAGAATTGATAAAATTTCTGGTAAATCATTGATTCGTCTGGTTATGCTGATTCATTTAGAAATTTACTAGATTGAAATTTTATGACGTTAAAAAAATTTTTAATCCAATGTCCCATTCAGTAAAAATTTATGATACATGTATAGGGTGTACTCAATGTGTCCGAGCCTGTCCCACGGATGTATTAGAAATGATACCTTGGGATGGGTGTAAATCCAAGCAAATTGCTTCCGCTCCAAGAACAGAGGATTGTGTCGGTTGTAAAAGATGTGAATCCGCTTGTCCAACAGATTTCTTGAGTGTTCGAGTTTATTTATGGCATGAAACAACTCGAAGCATGGGTCTAGCTTATTGATAGTTTCCAGAAAACCCCACTTGAATACATTTGATTTTTTGTTTACCGACAAAAACCCGTACTCGAAAAAATATTTTCTAGGACGGGTTTTTCCAGTCTAAGCGTATCTTGTCTTTACCACGAATTATTTTCCTTGGTTAACAATATTTGTAGTTTTACCGATAGCGGCGGGTTTATTAATTTTCTTTTTCCCTCATAGAGGAAATAAGGTAATTAGGTGGTATACTTTATATATATGTATAGTAGAGCTCCTTTTAATAACTTATGCGTTCTCTTATTATTTTCAATTTGAGGACCCATTAATCCAATTAGCAGAAGATTATAAATGGATCCCGTTTTTTGATTTGTACTGGAGATTGGGAATAGATGGATTTTCTTTAGGACCTATTTTACTGACAGGATTTATCACCACTTTAGCGACTTTAGCGGCTTGGCCGATTACTCGGGATTCCCGATTATTCAATTTTCTGATGTTGGCAATGTATAGTGCTCAAATAGGATTATTTTCATCTCAAGATCTTTTACTTTTTTTTATCATGTGGGAGTTAGAATTACTTCCCGTCTATCTACTTCTTTCCATGTGGGGGGGAAAGAAACGTCTGTATTCAGCTACAAAGTTTATTTTGTATACTGCAGGCGGTTCGGTTTTTTTATTAATGGGAACTTTAGGTATCGCTTTATATGGTTCTAATGAACCAACATTTAATTTTGAAACATCAGCCAATCAATCATATCCTGTGGGACTAGAAATATTTTTCTATATTGGATTTCTTATTGCTTTTGCTGTCAAATCACCGATTATACCCTTACATACATGGTTACCAGACACTCATGGGGAAGCACATTACAGTACTTGTATGCTTCTAGCCGGAATCCTATTAAAAATGGGGGCGTATGGATTGATTCGAATCAATATGGAATTATTACCTCATGCTCATTCTATCTTCTCCCCCTGGTTGATAATAATAGGCGTAATGCAAATAATCTATGCAGCTTCAACATCTCCTGGTCAACGAAATTTAAAAAAAAGAATAGCCTATTCTTCTGTATCTCATATGGGTTTCATAATTATAGGAATTTGCTCTATAAGTGATATGGGACTCAATGGAGCTATTTTACAAATTCTATCCCATGGATTTATTGGTGCTGCACTCTTTTTCTTGGCAGGAACTGGTTATGATAGAATACATCGTCTTTATCTTGACGAAATGGGCGGAATGGCTCCCTTAATGCCAAAACTATTCACGACCTTCAATATTTTATCACTAGCTTCCCTTGCATTACCGGGCATGAGTGGTTTTTTTGCGGAATTGATAGTCTTTTTTGGACTAATTAGTGGCCAAAAATACCTTTTAACGACAAAAATATTAATTACTATCGTAATGGCAGTTGGAATGATATTAACTCCTATTTATTTATTATCTATGTTACGACAGATGTTCTATGGATACAAACTGTTTAATGCTCCAAACTCTTATTTTTTTGATTCTGGACCTCGGGAATTATTTGTTTCGATCTCTATCCTTCTGCCTGTAATAAGTATTGGTATTTATCCGGATTTCGTTTTCTCATTATCAATTGACAGAGTCGAAGCTATTCTATCTAATTATTTTTATAGATAGTTTTTCTAAAAATTTAAAATCATAGGATTTTAAATTTTCAAAAATTTAAAATTCTTAGGTTACACAATGAAAAAACTTCTTTTTTACTCTCTTAAATCTTGAATTTTAATTAACAAAAAATGAATTCTAAGCAAAAATTTTTGGCATTTGTGAGAACTTTTTGAATTACCATACTAGTTGATTCAAAAAGTTCTCAACAGCTTACCTGAAGTTTTTTGTCTCTATATTTTGCTGTCCTAGAGAGTTGCATTCGTCAGACTCTTTCTTCAAGTGGTAATTGTTAATGTAAATGAACCATAACTATGTAGTCCTATTCCTAATAAATTAACTCCAAAATAGCATATCCAAATTATAAGAAAACCGCTAGAAGCGACAATTGCCGAATTTAAACCCTCAAAATTTTTATTTGTTCGAGTATGAAAAAAAATCGCGAATATGGTCCATGTAATAAACGCCCAAGTTTCCTTTGGGTCCCAATTCCAATATGATCCCCATGCTTCATTAGCCCAGACTGCTCCCGAAAGAATACCTATAGTTAAAAAAAAAAATCCTATACTTATAATCCGATAACTCCAGTCATCTAATTGTTGAATCAATTGAAACCTATAATAATTCTTAGACGAAAGAACGGAAATATTTCTTAATATATTTTTTCGGTTCGTTATATATTGTATCTCATTAAAGTAAAATGAATCGGGTAATAAATTATTGCTTTTATCAAAAATTCTTATGATTTTTTGAAATCTGATGACTAGAAATGCTACTGATAATAATGATCCACACAAAAGAGCTGCATAGCCCAATATCATCATACTTACGTGCATCATTAACCACTGGGATTGAAGAGCGGGCACTAACATTTCTGATTGATGCATGCCTTTTAAAAGACCTGAAGTGGCAAACCCTTGAGTAAAAAGAGTACTTGGCGCGGTTATTGCGCTTAAATAATTTTTATATTTTTTAAAATACGGAACTATATGAATAGCAGAAAATGCCCATGAAAGAAAGATTAATGATTCATATAAATCACTTAATGGTAAATGTCCACCAAAAAACCAACGAGTAACTAATAATCCTGTTATACAGAAAACAGTAGTTATCATGCCCTTTTCTGACGAATCATAGAGTTCTACGAATTCATCGACCAATAAGGTTATCAAATGAATTGTAATTACAATTGACACGACTGAAAAAGATATATGAGTTAATATATGCTCTAAAGCCGAAACTATCATAAAGTAAAAAATAAAATTAAAAAGTTATGGGGTTTCCTCTTTTCGTATATATAATTGAAATTAGGAAGTAAAGTCATTATAGGATATATTGTATTCTTTTGAAAATTACAGGATCTAATACCGCTACTCGGACTCGAACCGAGATGCTCTAGCACTGCTTCCTAAGAGCAGCGTGTCTACCAATTTCACCATAGCGGCTTGCTTGAAATTATAATAATCAATTTTTATTTAATCGTCGAGCTTTGAGGCAATACTTTACTTTTTACGAAATATTCAAATTCATGACGAAAATTTTCTTTAAGAATAAAAACAAATCAAATTTTATGAAATCCAATTTAAATATTTATTACATTCAATAGATTTATCGAAATATTTTATTGCTTAGTTTTTTATTGTGGAAAGAGTTTGATTTAGGATTTCGAAACATCATTAGATATTCTATCATATAACAACAAAATTTCTAGTTCTGCTACGTACTTAAAAAAAAATTGTCTTTACTTTATCCGAAAGCTTCTTTTTTTTTAATAGATTTTTCCTATTCGCTTCCTTAATCTATATATTAAATCTGAAAATTATACTCTTTTCATCAAAAAAGCCTATCCGACTTATTTCTATCTTTTTTCATCATATTAAATATATAAAAAAATACATCAATAAAGTTTAAGAATCTAAATTTTTTTTATCCTGAAATTGTTAGTTAGCCTAATATTTTAAAATTATATTAAAAAAAAAAAACCTTTAACTTTTTTTTCGTATAATTTGTCAAACTCAACGAAAAAGTATATCTAATTCAAATTGAATTTGAAAATACAAATGAGACTATTAATTAATTTGTTAAAAAAAAAAAAAATTTTAATAATTCTTTACTTTATACCTATGGAAAATATAAAAGAAAAGTGTCAAATATAACAGTCTTTTTTCGAAACATAATGAAAAAAATAACTCTGTTTCAAAAGGTACTAGTTAATGGTTGTGAAATGGTTCTGAATAAATAAACAAATAAAATAATTATTTTATTGAATCCAGTAAGGATCTGCTAACATTATTCGTGCTTCTGTTAAAATTAGCTTTTTTTATTATTACTATCAAAATTTAATAAACCACTTTTTTTAGAATTCTTTAACCTTTCTCTATGTAGATAAAAATTTTTAATTTTTAATTAAAAATTTTAAGTAATTTTTTGAATAATAATGGCTTTCTAGTTAGTTAGAATAAGTATTTTTTTATTTTCAGTAGTATCTTTATTTGACGAATTCGAACTTTTTGATTTTATTTTAATATGTGAATTTTTTTTTTAATTGATAATAATTAAATAATTAAAAATAGAAATATAAAATTGGATTTCATTTTTATATACTTTGTTTTTTTTTCTTTTTCATTTATTTTCTTTATTGACTGATTTAAAATAAAAAGATATAAGAGCTGATAAATCAGAAACACGAAATAATTAATTAGT